AAAAAATTCAAATTGAAGATTTAGTTACGATTATAAATAAACTTTCTTTCTTTATCCATGGATTCCTTACTCATACTCATTCAATTGGAAGTATTGATCCAATTAAAAAAAATTATGTTTCGTAATTTCATAATCCAATATCCAATTTTTCAATTTATAATTGACTCTTGGATACAAATCACGAGAATGTATATTCTTCCTCTAATTTTTTATTGAAAGGTAAAGGCTTAAATCCTTTTTACGAGATAAAGTTTTTGTTTTGATCGGAATGGGTTATTAATCAAACCGAGGGACCCCTTAACTGTTAAGGGATTAACAGAACGAATCACACTTTTACCACTAAACTATACCCGCTACAATCCGATTATTGTATATAAATCGACTTTTTGTCGAACAAGAAACTTGGTCGTAATCAAAAGTATAGGATCAAAAAAGAATCATGCAAATTAGAGCGTTAACCCGAGGACTTAAGAGATTAGGAAAAGAGAACTCATTTAAATAACTAAATACCAAGTCTTTTGCTGGAGTTTTTTGACGGATATGGGTTGACAAAACTATTTAAGCCGTAACATAAAAATGCATTGTTCAAAAATTCATAGTTCATTTGTTTTCTTATCTTATTTTTTTTATTTACATTTGTTTACTTTAACTGATATTTTACTGAAAAAAAAAAGTAAATAAAAGATAAAGCTAAGAAATTAAGATAGGAACTGACATTTTGATTATATATCAAAATAGCAAGTCCTTATTATGATTGTTTTAATATCAATAATAAGAATTTGTTTTAATATCAATAATAAGAATTTGTGTTTTCAAATTCAAATTAAATAAATCATTTTAATTTGATTCCTTGGAACAAAAGAGGCCCGGCCCAGCTAGGTACTGACCAGGCCAAGCCGTGTAAAGAAAAGGTTTCTTTGGACAAAATCAAAGAGGGATCCTTTGTATTTTAGTATTTTATTTATTAATATTTAGTTTTAAATATTATATTAGTTGAAAAACAAAACTATAAATAAACTAAAGAAAAAGAAAGGGGCCTTTTTCAAGCCCTAATTTTGCTTATGTAACATAATAATTATCCTTTTTTCAATTGGGGGAAAGATGGCTGAGTGGACTAAAGCGTCGGATTGCTAATCCGTTGTACGAGTTTTTCGTACCGAGGGTTCGAATCCCTCTCTTTCCGTTTTCGCCGATAACTTTTTGTTTACTTTCAAATTTTTCGTGAGTTAGTTCTTTATTTAAGTTTTTTTAGTTATTTTAGAATAGTTAAAATTATATAGTTAAAAATGTGAAGTAGCTAAAATCCTACTAAGAACATTTCATAACATTTCAAAATCGAGTAAAAAAAAAACCTTATTTATTTTTATTCTTCACGTCCAGGATTACGTCCCGGATCATTAGATAGAAATCCGAAGATGAATAGAGAGACAAAGAATATTACTATCGTGTAAACAAATAGTTTTAGAGTAAGCATTACACAATCTCCAAGAATTATTTTTTTAGGAAAAAAGAGAATAGATTCTCTATTTGTATATTTGTATTTTATACCGCATATCCTAGTATGTATGTTTCTATTTTTATTTTGACACCAATAAATAAACTAAAGTTCTTTTGATTTGAGATGAGAAATAGAAAAGAATTTTCAAAAAATTCATTTATAATATTTTTTTTTTTTTTTTCATATAAATAAAGTGTATTTTTTCATTACCAAAAATATTCTTTCATACCCCAAATTGTGTAAGACTCCAAGAGGTTTTGCAATGGAAAAAGTCAGAATAAAGAAGTGAAACGTGGTGATCCCGATTTATTATGGTTATACCAGAATTTCAATATTTGACTCTAGGTTTCACAGATACTTTAAGACTTATCTGATCTTATCAATTGGTAAATTTTTTTTTTTTTTCGAATAAATCAGCAATTTGTCTAGGACAGTATTAAGAATCTCATCGAAAACTTACAGCAGCTTGCCAAACAAAAGCTAAGAGAAAAAATAGCACAGGTATTACTGGCATAACATCTACGATTGGATTGAAAAAAGCATAGGCCTCAGGCAATTTGGCGACGAAAAAACTACTTGAATAAAGGACAGAATTAAGACAGATACAGATCAAACTAAATATATTAAGCATAAAAACCATTTTGTTCTTGAGGATAATTGTATTTATTTTGATTGAGTTATTAATAAAATAAGTTGAGTTATTGATAGAAGGGAAAATTAATAAAAATAAATTAGATAGACCAAAAGAACTTCTTTGATTTGAACTCGTCCAATCAAAATTCCTTCAACTTCAACTCTCAAATCAAAAGTGAACAGAATAAATCATACTTTCATACAATATCTTAATTGAATTAGATGTAATGATCAATAAATTCATCAGTTTAATTCTATATCTACACATAGCACAATTCTATCAAGAATCTAATATATTTTCTAGATATTTAAGATATTTAGACTGAAGTTGACGAACAACCAATAACAATATTAGTGTTTATTAGTGTCAAGTATAAATGTAAATGGGGCGTGGCCAAGTGGTAAGGCAACGGGTTTTGGTCCCGTTATTCGGAGGTTCGAATCCTTCCGTCCCAGAGCATATCCGTTCACATATCCAAAACAGTATAATAATATCATATACTTAACCCATATGAATCATAGAATATTTGATATATATAATATATATATATATTATATCAGAATAAAGGTTACTTTTTTGAAGCTATAAAATTGAATTCTTATTCTTAATGAGTCTTCTCTGAATCATATCTTTTTCACAAATTGAATCGAATTCAAATAACACGCAGATGTAATAGAATCTATTTGTGATCTATAAATATTATTTATAGAATAGCTAGAATTTCTTTCAGTAACAATAGTTTAGTCTATCTGATACATACATAGATTCCATATTTTTTTATTTCGATTCTTTTTATTTTTTTTTTCAATTAGTATGAAAAAAAAAAATAAAATATATAGCAACCTAAATCTTCTTTTACATCATTCTTTATCCACTATTTCATTAAAAAAATAAATTGGATTTTTTTAATCATTGATGATTTAATACAAATCTGGATTTATCTTTCTTGTATGATGATAAAATGCAATGTGGTCTTACTATAAACTATAAAATCTTATTCAAATAATGATATGGAGGTCAGAAGATTTTCAATCAATTAGATTAAATTGATGATTTCTTAGGAGTTCTTAGTACTCGAAGAAGTGTGAAATTGGTGAATTTATCCTATCAGGTTACTTGAAGATCCAGATTCAAAGAGAACTTATTTATTTGTTTGAATTTTATTCGTGTTATTTTTATTTATAATTAGTATTTATAATATTTTAAAATATTATAGATTTATATAGATTTATATATTTTAATATTTATAAATATATGTTTCTGGGGTTAATGCTTAGACTTCTTCAGAAACTCTATTTCATATAGAAGGAAAGAAGGAAAAAAAATAAAGTATAGATTACTAGGTATTGATCGAACCAATGACTATTCATAATTCCATACTGGAATTAATTACATACTGGTTCCAAACTAAAGGAATGTTATGGTAAAACTTCGTTTAAAACGATGTGGTAGAAGGCAACGTGCGACTTGAAGGATACGATCCACTGTGGATTCTTACATCCACCACTTTTTATTATTATATTAGGAATGAAAGTGCTTTTGGCTCGACATCGTTTGTTCTGTTCACTAGAACTCTCATTTTTTTTTTTGGGGGGGGGGGGTTGTAATATAAACCGTATCATACATGATGGAGCTCGAGCAGAACGTATTGATTCGTTTTTCGGAGGCAAGAATCTAGGGTTAGTATCAATTAATAAATTGAGACAACTTTGTAAGTCTATTTTTGATATAGAAATCTAAAGGATCAAATTCAAGTAAGTTTCAAATTCAAAAGTAAAATCTTTTGGAATTGGTAAAATCCTTTCACTCAAATCAAAAGTGTATTACACAAGAATCAACCATTCATATGATTGTTTGATAGAAAGAAATCACAAAAAATGGTGTGTTGCTGCCATTTTGAAACGATTAACTATCACCGAAGTAATATCTAAACCTAATGATTCAAGGCAAAGATAAAGGATCCTAGAACAAGGAAATACCGTTTTCAATTGTCTTAACAACTAGAACTAGATTAAATCAAAATAGATTCGAAAGGAGACAGATAAAAAAGGGATTAGAGACTGCTCAATAATCAATAAATGAAATACTTAAAAGGTTTTCTTTGCGAGTTATACAACTTGAGTTATGAGAGTGCAAATTACAAATATGAAAATCCTTTTTGTTGGGGAAAGAGTAAGAAACAAGTATTTAAATCATATAATAAAGAAAGAGAATTCTTGGTCTAATTGATTTGATGATTTTATGGATCTATTTGCCATTCTAATTTTGTATATAAACATAACTTGAATTTTCTTGAGCCGTACGAGGAGAAAACTTCTTATACGTTTCTCGGGGGGGTTTCTCTACATCTATCCCAATGAGCCATTTATCGAATCGTTGCAATTGATGTTCGATCCCGAAGAGAAGGAAGAGCTCTTCGGAAAGTGGGTTTTTATGATCCGATAAAGAATCAAACTTATTTAAACGTTCCTGTTATTCTATATTTTCTTGAAAAAGGCGCTCAGCCTACAGGAACTGTTTATGATATTTCAAAGAAAGCGGGGGTTTTTATAGAACTTCGCCTTAATCACCAAACAAAATGAAATTAATGAAATATAAATATATAAATTAAAGAAGGTAAGGTGTGGATGATTTGTATAGATTTTTGTATAATTATAATCTTTTCTTTGCTTTTTTTTCCCCTTTTCAATTTATATCATATTTAATTTATTTTTTCTACTTATAGAATGTCGTCTTTTATAACGATAAAAATCTATTTTTATTGGTTTTATTGATGTAATAGATGAGAAAAATATCGAGAGAATAAACAATTTGGTCTTAAATTTTTGATATTATTGTCATGTCAATGGGTGTTTTTTATTTTTCATTGGAATTCGATGAACAAATAAAAAAGCAAAGGGTTAAGCCTGCTTTTTTTACTTTGTATTTAATATTAATACTTATATTGATTGATATTAATTGAATAAACCTGGGATTTTTATACTTCTTTTTTAATTTATTCGTCCGCCTACACTCTTTTGTATATGTCAATTATATATCTAGTGCCGATCCAACATAAATTCTTAGTTCTTGGTTTTCATTTTAATAAATTGAAAAATTTAATTAAAATGAAAATTGAAATAATAATCTCAATTTATATTTATAATGTTTTTATATTTCTACATTGTATTCTTTATTTCAACATTTACATTTATATTGACAACAGTGTATCAAATAAATATAATCCGATTATGGATAACTGAATCTACTTATCTCCGTCCCATAGATTTGATTTTATTTCATTCAAATAAAGGGTTCATTTGATTTGCTGTGATACAAGAAGTTTTTTTTTTTTTTAATGATTTTAATAGAATATTAAATTAAAGTAGAATATTCAAATAGAATATTCAAATAGAATATATGGATGACATAAGAGACAAGAGTTGATCTACAAATATTTTTATTTTCATCGATTTTTCTATCTGAAACTTTTTTTTTTTATTTTCATCGGATCCGTTCATTTTTATTATGTTCATAATTGATTATTAATTTTTAGATTTTTGTTTTTCCTTTTTTAAATGTTTTTCTTTTGTTGTACAATTCAACCTCTTTATTTATTGTTTATTGGGATTCCGATTGTATCTATACATTCTAATTATTTTAGTTCGGGTTGCTAACTCAACGGTAGAGTACTCGGCTTTTAAGTGCGGCTAGCATCTTTTACACATTTGTATGAAGCAACGGATTCGTCTATACCATCGGTAGAGTTTGTAAGACCGCGACTGATCCTGAAAGGAATGAATGGAAAAAGCAGCATGTCGTATCAATAGTCAATAGAGAATTCTAAAGAATATTTCATTCTTACCCTATGAGGTCCAAAACCTTGTGTAAATTGTTTGAATTCTTGGCGTGGAACAAAATCCATTTAAAAATAAACGAAATAAAAACTAAATTTTAAAGTTGGGTCGAGTAAATAAATGGATAGAGCCCTACTATAGTCTATAGCTATAGGTTCCAATTCTAGGAAAACAAAAAGTAACGAGCTCCTGTTCTTAATTTTTGAATGATTACCTGATCCCGATCTAATTAAACGTTAAAAATAAATTAGTGCTTGACGCGGGAAAGGCTTTTCTCATGAGTGTATTATCAATCAATTTTTTATGAATCCTAAACTATTAGCTATTTCCATTTCCATTATGGGGTGGAGATAAATGTGTAGAAGAAGGCAGTATATTGATAAAGATATATATATCTTTTTTTTTTTTCAAAATCAAAAGAGCGATTGGATTGCAAAAATAAAGGATTTCTAAACGGCTTTTTATCCTAGAATGAACCTAAACTAATTAGGTGAAAAAAGAGAGGCTAGAGAGTCCGTTGATGAATCTTACCTTTTTCCGAGGTATCGATTTTTTTCTTACTATACATACCTTGTTTTACCTGTATCGTACTATGTATCATTTGATAACCCAATAAAGCCCATCCTATTTTCGGTTCAAACCTAATTTCAAATGGCGGAATTTCAAGGATATTTAGAACTAGATAGATCTTGGAAACCTGACCTCCTATACCCACTTATCTTTCGGGAGTATATTTATGCATTTGCTCATGATCATGGTTTAAATAGATCGAATTTGTTGGAAAATGTAGGTTATAACAATAAATCTAGTTTACTAATTGTAAAACGTTTAATTTCTCGAATGTATCAACAGAATCATTTTATTAGTTCTGCTAATGATTCGAACCAAAATCAACTTTTTGGGTACAATAAGAATTTGTATTCTCAAATGATATCAGAGGGATTTGCAGTCATTGTGGAAATTCCATTTTCCCTACGATTAGTATCTTGCTTAAAGGGGACAGAAATCGTAAAATATTATAATTTACGATCAATTCATTCAATATTTCCTTTTTTAGAGGACAAATTCTCACATTTAAATTATGTATCAGATGTATTAATACCCTACCCGATTCATCTGGAGATTTTAGTTCAAACCCTTCGCTGCTGGGTAAAAGATGCCTCTTCTTTGCATTTATTACGGTTTTTTCTTCACGACTATTATAATTGGAATAGTTTTATTATTCCAAATAAATATATTTCTATTTTTTCAAAAAGTAATCCAAGATTATTCTTGTTCTTATATAATTCTCATGTTTTTGAATACGAATCCATCTTACTTTTTCTACGTAACCAATCTTCTCATTTACGATTAACATCTTCTGGGGGCTTTTTTGAGCGAATATATTTCTATGGAAAAATAAAACATCCCGTAGAAGAAGTCTTTGCTAATGATTTCCCGACTAACTTATGGTTCTTCGAGGATTTCTTCATGCATTATGTTAGATATCAAGGAAAATCAATTCTGACTTCAAAAGATACGCCTCTTTTCAT